TCTCCGTATATTAAAATACTACATAAACATAAACAGTATATATAAATATTATATCTGTGATTTTATAATATAAAAAATCAAAAATAAAATAGAATAATTATTCTATAAATAAAAATAAAATAATTTAACTAATTGAATCGTTTTAAAAATATAATTTTGAACGAAACTTTCAGATAAACAAATGGTATTCAATCATTCATATAATAAATAAACATATCTACATCAACTCACACACGACCCGATATCGATTAAATTTAATTAGAAGCGTATCAAAAAATAAGGTAACCTCTTCTTTTTTTTGGTTTGTTCAATAAGGTCATGAAAAATTTCTACTTAATCTATCTTTTATTTTACATAAAATGGATTTGCCTGGACCAATACATGATTTTCTTTTAGTTTTTTGGGGATTGGGTCTTATAGTGGGAAGTTTAGGAGTAGTATTACTTACCAATCCCATTTTTTCTGCCTTTTCGTTGGGATTGGTTCTTGTTTGTACATCCTTATTCCATATTCCATCGAACTCCCATTTTGTAGCTGCTGCACAGCTACTTATTTATGTGGGAGCAATAAATGTATTAATTGTATTTGCCGTGATGTTTATGAATGGTTCGGAATATTACAAAGATTTCTATCTTTGGACTGTTGGAGATGGAGTCACTTCACTGGTTTGTACAAGTATTTTTTTTTCATTAATTACTACTATTCCAGATACGTCATGGTACGGTATTATTTGGACTACAAGGTCAAACCAGATTATAGAGCAGGACTTGATAAATAATGGTCAACAAATTGGGATTCATTTATCAACAGATTTTTTTCTTCCATTTGAACTTATTTCGATAATTCTTTTAGTTGCCTTGATCGGTGCAATTGCTATGGCTCGTCAGTACTAAATATTTCGAAATGAAATAATAAAAAATTATATTAATTAATACGGAATCTTTCTATATTTATATCTATTTTCTATATATCAATACCTTCTTGCGTACTTTTTTAATTCTATTTTAGTCAATTGAATCGGTTGAATTGTTGTTCATATTGAAATGAATCGAGATTGATGAGGAGTTGTTCAATGATGCTCGAACATGTACTTGTTTTGAGTGCCTATTTATTATGCATCGGCATCTATGGATTGATTACAAGTCGAAATATGGTTCGAGCGCTTATGTGTCTTGAGCTTATACTGAATGCAGTTAATATAAATTTTGTAACATTTTCGGATTTTTTTGATAGTCGCCAATTAAAAGGAGACATTTTCTCGATTTTTGTTATAGCAATTGCAGCTGCTGAAGCAGCTATTGGATTATCTATTGTTTCATCAATTCATCGTAACAGAAAATCAACTCGTATCAATCAATCGAATTTGTTGAAAAAATAGGATTTATAAATAAAAATATAGACTATCTGCCAATAAAAAAATGGGTATGTGCAGCGTGCTTGCTGTTTGATAAACTGTAATAAATCAAAGTATCTTGGCTTTCTTTCATGAGCAGATCCAGAAGTAGATTGATTCTGGTAAATCTACTAAATCATTGATTCATCTGGTGTCTACAATATATAATTCATTTACTACTTTACTAGAACTAGATCGAAATTTTATGATGTTAAAAAAAAAATTATAGATCCAATGTCACATTCAGTAAAGATTTATGATACATGTATAGGGTGTACTCAATGTGTACGAGCTTGCCCCACGGATGTATTAGAGATGATACCCTGGGACGGGTGTAAAGCTAAACAAATTGCTTCTGCTCCAAGAACCGAAGACTGTGTAGGTTGTAAAAGGTGTGAATCCGCTTGCCCAACCGATTTTTTGAGTGTCCGGGTTTATTTATGGCACGAGACAACTCGTAGCATGGGTCTAGCTTATTAATACGTTCGAGAAAATTCCACTTGAATCCATCATTATCTTTACCGACAAAACCCGTACTCGAGAAAAGAATTATATATTTCTTTTCTCGAGTACGGGTTTTCGGGTCAAAGTCAAAGTAAGTGTATCTTGTTTTTACCACGAATGATTTTCCTTGGTTAACTATAATTGTTGTTTTGCCGATATTCGCGGGTACTTTCATTTTCTTTTTCCCTCATAGAGGAAATAAGGTTATTAGGTGGTATACTATTTGTATATGCCTATTAGAACTACTTCTAACGGCCTATGTATTCTGTTATCATTTCCAATTGGATGATCCATTAATCCAATTGGAGCAAGATTATAAATGGATAAATTTTTTTGATTTTCATTGGAGACTCGGAATTGATGGGCTTTCCCTAGGACCCATTTTACTCACGGGATTCATCACTACTTTAGCTACTTTAGCGGCTTGGCCAGTTACTCGAGATTCGAAATTGTTCCATTTCCTTATGTTAGCAATGTACAGCGGCCAAATAGGATTATTTTCGTCTCGAGATCTTTTACTTTTTTTTATCATGTGGGAGTTAGAATTAATTCCTGTCTACCTACTTTTATCTATGTGGGGAGGGAAGAAACGTTTGTACTCAGCTACAAAGTTTATTTTGTACACCGCGGGGGGTTCCGTTTTTCTCTTAATGGGAGTTCTAGGTATGGGTTTATATGGTTCCAATGAACCAACATTAAATTTTGAAACATCAGCCAATCAGCCGTATCCTGTGGCATTGGAAATACTATTCTATTTTGGATTTCTTATTGCTTATGCTATCAAATTACCGATTATACCCCTACATACATGGTTACCAGATACCCATGGGGAAGCCCATTACAGTACATGTATGCTTTTAGCTGGAATCTTATTAAAAATGGGAGCATATGGATTGGTTCGTATCAATATGGAATTATTACCCCATGCTCATTCTATTTTTTCTCCTTGGTTGATGATAGTAGGTTCAATTCAAATAATCTATGCAGCTTCAGCATCTCCTGGTCAGCGCAATTTAAAAAAGAGAATTGCCTATTCCTCTGTATCTCATATGGGTTTCATAATTATAGGAATTAGTTCCATAACTGATACAGGACTCAACGGGGCCCTTTTACAAATGATCTCTCATGGATTTATTGGTGCTGCCCTTTTTTTCTTGGCAGGAACGAGTTACGATAGAACACGTCTTGTTTATCTCGATGAAATGGGGGGAATAACTATCCCAATGCCAAAAATATTTACAATGTTCAGTAGCTTTTCGCTGGCTTCTCTTGCATTGCCTGGAATGAGTGGTTTTGTTGCAGAATTATTAGTATTTTTTGGATTAATTACCAGCCAAAAATTTCTTTTAATGCCAAAAATACTAATAACTTTTGTAACGGCAATTGGAATGATATTAACTCCCATTTATTCATTATCTATGTTACGTCAGATGTTCTACGGATACAAGCAATTTAATTCTCAAAATTATCATTTTTTAGATTCTGGGCCGCGAGAACTATTTCTTTCAATCTGTATCTTTTTACCCGTAATAGGTATTGGTATTTATCCGGATTTCGTTCTCTCACTATCAATTGACAAGGTAGAAACTATTATATCTAATTATTTTTATAGATAGTTAATTTTTATTTTATATAAATTTTTATTTATAAAGAAAATAGAAAGAAAATAGAAAAGTTAAAAAAAGGAATTCACTTTAACTTAATAAAATAAACTAAAATTGTAATCAAATATTTTTGTAGTTTTTGAAAATCATTTGACTTGATTCAAATGATTTTCAAAAACTCGTACAAACTTTTGTTATCTATGCTTATGCGATTCCTATGTATTGTATATTCTATTCGTAACTGCTTTTTTTCAATTAAATGTTAATGCGAATGAACCATAACTATGGAGCCCTATTCCTAATAGATTTACTCCAAAATAGCATATCCAAATTATAAAAAATCCTATAGAAGCCACAATTGCAGAATTTGAGCCGTGAAAATTTGCATTTGTTCTAGTATGTAAATAAATTGCGAATATTGTCCAAGTAATAAATGCCCAAGTTTCTTTTGGGTCCCAATTCCAGTAGGATCCCCACGCTTCATTAGCCCATACTGCTCCCGAAAGAATACCTATGGTTAACAATAGAAAGCCGAGACTAATGACACGAGAACTCCAAAAATCCAATTGCTGAATTAATTGATGCCTGTGATAATTTCTAAACGAAATAAAACAATTGTTTTGTAAAACATGGCTTATTTCATTCACGTATTGAATTTCGCCAAATGAGAATGACCTAAAATGGTTGTTTTTAGATTTAAAAAAAATATTTTTATTTTTTCGAAATGTAATGACTAGAAGAGCTACTGATAATAATGATCCGCAGAGAAGAGATGCATAACTCAATACCATCATACTTACGTGCATCATTAACCACTGTGATTGTAGAGCAGGTACTAATATTGTGGATTGATGCATTTCAGTTAAAAGACCTGAGGTGGCAAATCCTTGAGTCAAAATAGCACTGGGTCCAGTTATTGCACTTAGAATATTTTTTTGTTTTCTAAAATAAGGAAGCATATGAATAATGGATAAACTCCATGAAAGGAACATTAATGATTCATATAAATCACTTAAGGGTAAATGCCCCGAATAAATCCAGCGAATAACTAATAATCCTGTTATACATAAAAAAGCGGCTACCATTCCTTTTTCCGACGAATCATATAATCCTACGATTTCGTGGACTAATAAGTTAATCAAATAAATCGTCAGTACGATTGAAACAATCGACAAGGAGATGTGAGTTAATATATGTTCTAAAGTAAAAAATATCATAAAAAATTCTAAAAAGGCTATCCTCCAAGAATGGAATGGAGATCTGGAATTATATTCTATCCATTATAGGAATTATTAGAGTATTAATTTTACTAGTGTTTCTTTTTTAGAAATATGCCGCCACTCGGACTCGAACCGAGATGCTCTAGCACTGCTTCCTAAGAGCAGCGTGTCTACCGATTTCACCATAGCGGCTTGCTCGAAATCATAATAGCCCATTCATTTTTAATCGTCAAGATTGGAGGAATAAATTCACTATTTATTTTTCGGAAAGATTCAAAATATCTTTTAAATTACTATTTAAACGTTCAATAATCATTACCTTACTTAATTTTAGTGTGAGGTGGGGCGATTGTTGTTAGTTTTAAAACCGCACTTAATGTTTTTTCGTGTGGTTTAAGTTCTTGTAAAATTTTAGAATTGTAAGTAAGGAGGTTAAAAATGTTTGTTGGATAGGTTGAAAACTGGATTAACTATAAATTGTCAATTGCTAGGATTTAAACTGTACCCATAATTCGTGATACTATTTGCTAAACCAATTAAGTATTAGTCAAACCAATTAGTAGGCTGTAGATATACCAAAAAGTGCAAATTTTTCTTCAATATTTCTAAAACGATTATTCATTATGGAATGGGTATTGCGCTTTATGGATAGGTATCTTAATGTATTCTATAGTTAAAGTTAAGTTAAAACTAAGCCTTTTAAAATAAAAAGAAAAAAAATTTGTGAAAAGTCAATTGATGGGGAAAATAACAATCCCCATCCCACAAAAACCCACTACCGAGAAAGAGAAAACCAAACTTTTTGTAAATAAAAAAATGGTATATTGTGCCTAATTTTTCGAGCCTTTGCCTAGTAGACACAAAAATGTTATCCTACAACATATGACAATAGAAAATTCCATCTCATTAAGTTTACCATATTAATGGTAATTTCTTATCTTATAAATTCTCGAATTCGTTGGTTCATATCGATTAAGATTATTCCAAGACTTTTCCAAGCCTTTATTCTTTTATTCTATATTACTTGTTTGTACAACAAACAAGTAATATAGAATTCCCGGTCAAAAGGGATTTTGCTAAAGAAAAAGCTTTTATTCCTCATTTTCTTTTTTCCAAAAATTTTTACGAATACGCTTTTTGGACATAGAAATACGCTTTTTTGGAATCGCCATTCAAAAATGCGGAGGTTATTCATTTTATAGTTAAATGTGGAAGACATTTATTGTTCAAAATAAAATATATAATTTTATTATTACTAAAATTTACATACAATATTTTGAAGAAAGAATTATTTATACTGACTAATATTATATATATTATATATAACTATATTCGAATGAAGATATTTATATATACATGGTATTCATGGCTATAGAAATCGAGTTGCTTTCCATTGGCAAAAAAGAATCAAAAAGAGTTTTGATTGTCTATTTTTGTTTTGTCATCTTGCATTTCATAGAATTTCAAAAAAAAATAGAAAAGTTTAAGAACCCTTACCTAATTTAAGAAAACTAGACTGTAAACTCTTTCTATTAATTGTAATTGATCAAGGATCAAGAAAGTATATCTAATCTAATCAAAATTCTAAAAAATGAGTATCTATTAGAAATTAATTAATTTATTAAACGATATGTGATTTGAACCAGAAATTTTTTATTATACCAGCTCTGTGCAAACTGAAGTGATGAGTAACAAATCGACGAATATCAATATGATCATATAAGTTTAAGTTTCTTTATTTAAATATAAGCAACTCACTCAGTTCCCCAACGGTCTAGTTCACAACCGATTAATGATTCCGAATTCTGAATTCGGATAAATTAACGAAAATAAGAAAATAACAAACATGATCTCCTTGTTTTTTTTTCTTTATCGGGTTGAGTTATTGGTGGATCATAGGATCCCCTCGGAATCAAGTACTTTTTTTTTGTCATAATTTTTGGACTTGTTTTATGTATATAAACTAAATTATTGTAATAATGAAATGATTGAAAATATTATATTCTCTATGTTCATATATCTTCATTTTTAATAAAAAAAAAAAGCATAACTTTATCAACATTGACTTAAGTTTTTATTTGACTATTTGGAAATAATAAGAATTCTGAATTATTTCTATTTCTTAATTATTCTATTTAAGTAAAGTCTTTTCATATCTTTATTTTTTTTGCTCCGTTATAAATATATAAGAGTTGGTGAATCGGAAACAATTTAACAATACAAAAAAGATTTTTTTTTTATGGAATATACGTATCAATATGCGTGGATCATACCTTTCGTCCCCCTTCCGGTTCCTATAGCAATAGGGGTAGGCCTTTTACTTGTCCCGGCGGCAACAAAAAATATTCGTCGTATATGGGCTTTTCTTAGTGTTTTATTACTAAGTATCGTTATGCTTTTTTCCGCCAATCTGTCTATTCAGCAAATAAATGGCAGTCCAGTCTACCAATATGTCTGGTCTTGGACCCTAAATAATGATTTTTCTTTAGATTTAGGCCACTTAATAGACCCGCTTACTTCCATTATGTTAATATTAATTACTACTGTTGGAATAATGGTTCTTATTTATAGTGACAATTATATGTCTCATGATCACGGCTATTTGCAATTTTTTGCTTATATGAGTTTTTTTAACGCTTCGATGCTGGGATTAGTTACTAGTTCAAATTTGATACAAATTTATATTTTTTGGGAATTAGTTGGAATGTGTTCGTATCTATTAATAGGTTTTTGGTTCACACGACCCCTTTCCGCAGCTGCTTGTCAAAAAGCATTTGTAACTAATCGTGTAGGGGATTTTTTTTTATTTTTAGGAATCTTAGGTCTTTATTGGATAACAGGGAGTTTTGAATTTCGGGATTTGTTTGAAATAGCCAATAATTTGATTGATAATAATGGGGACAATTCCTTATTTCTTACTTTGTGTGCTTCCCTATTATTTGTGGGTTCGGTTGCTAAGTCTGCGCAATTCCCCCTTCATGTATGGTTACCTGATGCTATGGAAGGCCCTACTCCTATTTCGGCTCTTATACATGCTGCTACTATGGTAGCAGCAGGAATTTTTCTTGTAGCTCGACTTTTTCCTCTTTTTACAGTCATACCTTACATACTGAATATAATTTCTTTGGTAGGTATAATAACAATACTATTAGGAGCTACTTTTGCTCTTGCTCAAAGAGACATTAAAAGAAGTCTAGCCTATTCTACAATGTCGCAATTGGGCTATATTATGTTAGCTTTAGGTATGGGATCTTATCGAGCTGCTTTATTTCATTTGATCACTCATGCCTATTCGAAAGCATTATTGTTTTTAGGATCTGGCTCCATTATTCATTCAATGGAAACTATTGTTGGGTATTCCCCAGATAAAAGCCAAAATATGGTTCTTATGGGTGGTTTAACAAAATATGTCCCAATTACAAAAATTGCATTTTTATTAGGCACGCTTTCTCTTTGTGGTATTCCACCTCTTGCTTGTTTTTGGTCCAAAGATGAAATTCTTAATGATAGTTGGTTGTATTCACCCATTTTTGCAATAATAGCTTGTTTCACAGCAGGATTAACTGCATTTTATATGTTTCGGATGTATTTACTTACTTTTGAAGGTCATTTAAATAGTAATTGTCAAAATTTCAGTGGCAAAAAAAATAATGTGTTCTATTCAATATCTATCTGGGGCAAAAAAGGACAAAAAGTTATAAAAAATAATTGGATTTTATCAACAATGAATCATAATCAAAGAATTTATGTTTTTTCGAAAAAAGCATATCCTATTGTTGGTAATGTAGTAACCAATATGACGGGGCCTCTTATTACTATTAAAAATTTTTCAAAAAAAAAAAATTCCACATATCCTTATGAATCGGACAATACTATGTTATTACCACTTCTTATATTGGTCTTAGTTACTTTGTTCGTTGGATCCATAGGAATTCCTTTTGGTCAAGGAATAATTCATTTAGATATATTATCCAGATGGTTAACTCCATCAATAAATTTTTTACACTCAAATTCAGATTTTGATTGGGATGAATTTGTGAAAAATGCTATTTTTTCAGTCAGTATAGCATATTTCGGAATATTTATAGCGTTTCTTTTCTATGGGCCCGCTTATTCCTATTTTAATAATTTGAACTTAAAAAATTTATCTGTTGAAATGGGTCCTAGGAGAATTATTTGGGACAAAATACTAAATTATATATATAATTGGTCATATAATCGTGGTTACATAGACGCTATTTATACAAAAACCTTAACTACAGGTATAAGAGGGCTGGCAGAACTAAGTTATTTTTTTGATAAACAAGTAATTGATGGAATTACGAATGGGGTTGCTATTCTAAATTTATTTGTAGCAGAAATTTTTAAATATGTAGGTGGAGGACGAATCTCTTCTTATCTCTTCTTTTACTTTTTTTATGTATTTATTTTGATTCCAATCGTTTTTTTTCTAATTTTTTGATCATTGGAATATGTTTTAATTGTATCGAATAAATATTTTGATTGATTTTGTGAATAAATCCTTCCTTGTTCTGAAAATAAAAATAAATAAAGCTCTTTAAAATTAGGAATTAATTTTTCATCAAATTCGCTTATTGACATCAAAAAGTGGCCAATGTCTTTTAATAATGACTTTCCATCAAAAGTGTTTTTTATTTTGTCTTCAAATTCTCGGTAATCAGTAGTAAGGGCAGTAGGAAGAGCGATATCATGAAGTTTGTTTATCCAAAGAGTTTCGATAGAATCTTCTATCGAGTTTATTAAATACTCGTTCATGTTTGAACCTGAATACAATTCTTTGATTGTTCCACGATGGGGTCCATTCAAAAGAGGATCATATATTTTTGGTAAGCATTCTTGTTCAGTCTCATCATTGCACAATCTAGTTCTTTTTTCGAGTACATCCATAGCAAGAGACCCCTTGTCTAGAGCTTCAATTCGATTGATAAGTTCGTTGATGAGGTTGTTTCGTTTTTGTTCATTGGTATAAAACCAATGATTATACAGTTCTGCTGGGGATAGCTTTTCTGTCGTGCACAAAAGCATCTTCTGTTGTATCATTTCAAAAAACGTTGACAAACTGGGCGGATATGTAAAAGATATTCTTTGTTTTCCATCACTTGGGCATGTATAAAAAAAATGTTGTGACATTTCAGTTCTTACGGCGTTTTCAAATAGATCATTTTTTATATAGCGCAATGGACGATTCCATCGTTTATAGTCGAAAAGGTGAGTCACAAGAGGTTTTTCAAACCAGAATAAGTTTTGATCTTCTTTAT